ATGTCCGCCATAGAAAGAACCAGCGATGCATAAAAACCTACCACATTGTACTCTCAACAAAAAAGACACCCAATTATAGTGGATGACACTCCCCCTAAATCCATACTTTTTTAAAACGAACAACCATCTGCAAGAAACCCCTCCTTCATCAGACAGAAGACCCTAAATAAATATAGCAGCACTAATTAATATAACTAGACCCGATTGTAAATTACTAAAACCCAATCAGATAAAAACCCTAATAATGAACAATTCCTCTTCAGAACTTCAAACAACTTGATATAATTTTCATACTTTAGAAGCAATCAGCAATTAACTAAAAGACCCCTTCAAAAAGTATCCGAGTCAATCAATTGATTGTAACTTATAAAAATAAGAGAACCACTAATTCTTCGATCCTTTCGTACTAGAAGATAGTTATATCAATGTTTCTTCAAATTGTAGATAGAAACCAAGCTGTGTTACCACGCTTTTAACTCAAATCATGTACGGCTTTAATGGACGAACAGACCAACCCTTGGGAGCGACTGCACCCCAGGATGCCGCAATTCAACATCGAGGTCGCAAACATCGTCGTCAATGAAAACTCTCAAACGTTATTGCGCTGTTATCCCCAGGGTAACTTTTATTTGCTTATCGTTAACTATTTCACCCTAAATTAACGGGTCACTTAAACCCACCTAAAAAGTAAGTGCCTGCTCAGGATTCCCCCTTGGCAGTCAGACATAACTAAAAATATATCTTAAGCCCGCCTTCGTTACTTTTTTAAAGGCGGTCGCCCCAACCAAACTGTCCCACTTATCTAATCCCAAAGATATAAAATTTTGAGTTGGCTTTCTTAAAATAAAAGAGTGAGCTTTTCTAACCCTCGTTAATCCGAGAGGTTAACACCACATTTAAAAACTATTTATTTGTAAGAAATAAATTAATTTAAGCCACATAAGTTTCCAGTAAAGTTCCATGGGGACTTCTTGTCTAACAATTTGGATGTAGCATCTTCACTACAAATTCAATTTCACTGGAAATTTCCTTAAGACAGTGAGACCCTCGTGACACCATTCATACCGGCCAACAATTAATTGACTATTGATTACGCTACATTATCACGGTCAGTGTTACCGCGGCCATTTAATTGTCTTTATAAAGCTGGCTCTACCAACCCTTTTAGATACAACCATTGGGCAGGTCTCACCTTTCATACTTCTACCTTCATATTAGCAAAAAGCTATGTTTTTGGTAAACAGCCGAGGCCTTGTGTTTAAACCCTCTAATGAGAGCTAGAAACTGGCCGAGTTCCTTAAAAAAACTTTCCCCCTCACTATCTCCCACTTGTGTTAGTTTGCAACAGTAATATTTTGTTATAATTATTTCCTGGCACTTTATGCGTTTATTATTATCACCCATCGGTAACCTCCTTAGAGGCTGTTTCACCCAAACCCTTAGGCTTGGAAACCAGGGGAGATGAAGCAACGATTTTTTTACTCATGTTCACATTATCTCTTCTGATTCTTGGGTTCTCACCACCACCTAACAGTCTGTTCTACTACCAAGCAAACTTCTTACTGCCCTCAGAATTTCAGTTCAATTTTTAGCCACCATAATTTTTGGGGAAAAAGAGTTCTTGAGTGAACTACTACGCATTCTTTCAAAGATGGCTGGCTCCAAGCCTACTTCTTCATTGTCTAAATCCCATACTCCTTTTACACTTAATTATTGAATCTTTAACTTTAACTTCTGATTTGGGCTCCCCCCTTTTAACAACGGACCTATTCGCCCCCTGTCTGTCTGTCCACTTCGAATTTTACCTTCAAAGTCTATCCCCCTTAAAGCGATAGGCCTTTACCCTAAAATTTTAATAAGGCGTCTAATGAAAAAGAATTAAATAGTTCAACTGATTAAGGTTCTTCTTTTCATTAACACAATGCCCTGTGTGAACGCACTACTTACATAGTTTTCGCAGAAAACCAGCTATCTCCAAGTCCGATTGGTCTTTCTCCCCTAACCACAGGTCATCCGAGGTTTTTGCTACAACCACCGGTTCGTTCTTTAAAACTGCCCATGGTTAGATCACTTGGTTTCGGGAAATTTGACTAAAGAGCCTTCTCGACTTCTCTTCACCTACATTTTATCCTCAAGAAAGTTTACTTAAATTTGCCAAACGATATCTCATAAACCCATTATACAAAAGGTACACTGTTTTACAGCTGCTTTAAAAGACAAATTTCCAGATCTTTTCAAGTCTCTTTCAACTTTCCTTCACAGTACTCGCGCTTTCAGTATAGGACTAACATTTAGTCTTAGATATGTGAACTCCTTTCTTCCACTATTTACTCACTTTCTGGACTCCTCCGCTTTCGCTCCCTGCTACTTACGGAATCTCGTTTGATTTCTCTGCACCACTCTGATACTAAGATGTTTCATTTTTCAGTTCTCTTCATTGCGTCTCCGCATTGAAACACGAGTTTAAAGCTTCTTCTTCGCTCTTTCGAATCTCCCGTCCAATTTAGCCTATCTTAGTTTTCCCTTTTTCTCCCTTTCCTTTTACCCAAAACTGTAGAGGCGGGAATCGAACCCACTTCTTCGGGGCATGAGCCCGGTGACTTACCATTCGTCCTCTCTACAACTTCTTCAAAGTATGAGCTTGAAGAAGCCGGATCCCCCCTCCTAATCAAATCATAAAACTATCAATTAACAAACAAGCGTCCAACACAGTTAAAAACCAAATGAGATGTTTACGCATTCTGTTATACTTCATTCTCTTTAATAAAAGGTAATTCCTCATATGTATGAACGAAAGGAGGAGAAACATGAACCCATTCTAAAGAGCCCCAGCTCTCCACACCTTCATCCGTTCAAGCAACAAATTCCTCTTCTCAAACATATATATCATAAATAATATATATGAAAAAAATGACTCCTATTATTGAAATAGTAGAACCCAAAGAACTAACCAAGTTTCAACCAGCAAAACAATCTGCAAAATCAGAATATCGTCTTGGAAAGCCTGACAAGCCCAAAAAATGTTGAGGGAAAAAAGTCAAATTGACACCTATAAACATTAACCAAAAATGGGCCTTGCCATATAGCTCATTATAACAATACCCCGTTATTTTTCCTACTCAAAAATAAAACCCACCAAAAATAGCAAAAACCGCCCCCATAGAAAGGACATAGTGAAAGTGGGCTACAACATAATATGTGTCGTGTAAAACAACATCCAAAGAACTATTTGCTACTACAACCCCAGTCAAACCACCTAGTGTAAATAAAAAAACAAACCCCATTGCCCAAAGCATAGGAGTGTCTAATCTCAAAGTTCCCCCAAAGATAGTGGCCAGCCAACTAAACACTTTTATTCCAGTTGGCACAGCAATAATCATAGTTGCCGCAGTAAAATATGCTCTTGTGTCCACATCCATCCCACTAATATATTAAGGAAACCACTATAGAGGCCGCCCCACGCCGGAGTTAATCCGAGCTTGGACTGTCCCTTAATCTCAACCTCTTCTTTCGTTTTAAAAATTTTCATTTACTTTTCATCACTTTAAAAAAGCTATTTTTTTTTTAGTTCATAAAGAATGTTTCTTAAAAAGATTTATAACCCTAACCAAAACCCCCCTCTGATTTCCCTCTCAAAGATAAAAATTATCTTTTTTATTAAACCGATAGGCCCCACTCAAGTCCCCTTTAAGTTGCTCCAAGACTAATCAATCTTTAAGACCTTGTCCCATTACAAAAAACAAAACTACTTCTTTTTGAGCTTTCTTCTTTCCACTATATTTAAAATTAATAATAAAATGGCCCCCACCATCAACTAACCCCACAAGTCAAGTTTCAAAAAGACCAACAGGAAAACCCCCCCGAGAACAACCCAAAGTAAAAGCCAATAAAAACCCAAACCCAAGTAGGGGCTTTTTATCTGTGAGATAAAACCTTTCTAATAAATTCGACTTTAAAAAGCCCACATGTCCATTTTCAAATCGGCATTTTATATAATAAAGAAGCTGGGCTTCCCCTGTGCTACGCCAGATTGAAAACATTATACCAAAGCCCCTTACACCATAAAACTTTTTTTTTATAATAAAACCCCAACCAACAATCTCAACAAATCCAATCCACCAAGAAAAATCTTGCGAAATTAAAAACTGTTTATTAAGTCTAAATCTCCCGCATGCAGTCTCTAAGGACCCCAAAACCCCTCTTTCTCAGAAAAAAGAAGATCCACCAAAAAGGGTCTTAGTTTCCCACTGATTAACCCTAGAAAAACCCAATCTTTGCCGCCTTAATTTGTAAGACAAAAGTCTTGTCGGGCAAACATTTATTTTCAAAAGATTTTGCCAGCATATAGCAGGACAAGGTTCAAAAATATTACTATTTTCAATGGCTAAAAACAACCGTAAACATATGATGGGCCCACACAATAAAACCTAATATTCCAATTGAAAGCATTGCATAAACCATACCTAAGTATCCAAAAATTTGTTTNTTAGCAACAAAAGTTGGTATTATTTGAGAAATCATTCCAAAGCCAGGTAATATTAAAATATAAACTTNTGGATGCCCAAAAAACCAAAACAAATGCTGAAATAAAATCGGATCCCCCCCCCCTGCAGGGTCGAAGAAAGTAGTGTTAAAGTTTCTATCCGTTAAAAGCATGGTTATTGCCCCCGCTAATACAGGCAAAGACAATAATAATAAAAAAGCAGTAATCAAGATAGACCACACAAATAAGGGCATTCTATTCAACGTTACCCCGGGGGCCCGCATATTAAATATAGTTGTTATAAAATTCATTGCACCCAAAATCGAGGACGCCCCAGCTAAGTGGAGACTAAAAATAGCCATATCCACCGCCCCGCCAGAATGGGCCTGAATGCTAGCTAAAGGAGGATAAATCGTTCACCCGGTACCAGCTCCTTGTTCAACGAAAGAGGAGCCTAATAATAATATTAAAGCAGGGGGCAACAACCAAAAACTAATATTATTAAGCCGTGGGAAAGCCATATCAGGTGCTCCAATATATAATGGAACCAACCAATTCCCAAACCCCCCTATCATCACTGGCATAACCAAAAAAAAAATCATAATCAAAGCGTGTGCCGTAACAATTACATTATAAAGATGATCGTCTCCTAACATAGCCCCCGGAGCCGAGAGCTCTAATCTTATTAGCATACTGAAGGCCGTGCCGAGCATACCTGCCCCAATCCCAAATACTAAATATAACGTACCAATGTCTTTATGGTTAGTAGAAAACCCCCAGCGAATTACGTATAAACTTTTCATTTTTTTTACCTTTTTTTCTCGTTAACGAACATAATTATAAAAACAAAAAACTAAGGAACGACCCAAACCAAATAAGGGAAACGATAATGATAATTACCCAAATAAACATTAAAGATGTTTAAATTATCGAAGAACATGCCTCCAAATAAAAACAACTTCTTTAGTTAGCTCCAAACCACCCCCTAAAACAGCCCTACTTTTTATCACCGACTTTCTTATTAACCAATTAACTTTAATCGTGGGCAAAACAAAAAACACCAATAAAAAAAACAATAAAAACAAAACAAGTAAAGTTCATCTATATTGAGTTAAAAACACGGTAGTATCTAATTGTGGCATTTCAACTAAAATATAACCAAAACTAATTAAGTCAGGGAGTGCGGGACTTGCACCCACATTTTTAGCTTTGAAGGCTAACGGTCTACTTTAACCTAACCCCCTCGATTAATTTTCTTATCAGAAGACAATCCTCAAAAAAAAACTAAACAACCCCCCAAATAAACATAGCAACGCCAATTAATATAACTAAAGCATAGTTAAAAACTAGACCCGATTGTAAGTTACTAAGACCTCGAGCCAACTCAATCATAAAATTTGATATCCCCTTAGGACCCACCAACTCTAGTATACCTTTATCCATAGTTCGATATGAAATTTTATGGCCCCCCTTCCACGCTTTCTTCGCTAAAAAATAGTTAAGAACATAGTTAAACTGCCAAGCAGAATATAAAAAAGTATAGCCTATTCGGCCCATAAACGAAGGCACCCTAAAAAAATTCACTGAGTAAAAATAAAGAACAATAACTAACACCGTCCCCCCCAAACTAAGGGAAACCGGCAATAACTTAATGGGGAGAGAAACAATTGGGGGAGATGTTATTTGAAAAGACCAAACCACCTCTTTAACCAAATAGCCCACGAAAATACTCCCCAAAGCTAGTAATATTAAAGGCAAAACTAAATTCCAAGAACCCTCATGAGCACGTCTAAAAATCGGTTTTCTAGAATTGGTATTAGATAAAAAAGTTAAATAAACCAATCGAATCGAATAAAGAGTGGTAAGTAAGGCCGAAAACCCCCCCAATCAATAAGCAAAAGTTAAATAGTATTGTTCAAAGGCCAACTCTAAAATCAAATCTTTAGAATAAAACCCGGTTAAATAAGGAAACCCCATTAAAGATAAAGAACCAATAACAACCATAATATAAGTAAGGGGAATTAACTTAATCAGCCCCCCCATCTTCCTTATATCCTGTTCGTCAGACAAAGCATGAATAACAGACCCCGCACTTAAAAACAATAAAGCCTTAAAAAAAGCATGATTCATTAAATGAAATAAGCTTATAGAGTAATGAGAGATCCCACAGGCCACCACCATATACCCCAATTGACTACAAGTCGAATAAGCAATAACTTTTTTTAGATCATTTTGAACTACCCCAACGGTAGCGGCCAAAAGTACCGTTAGAGACCCAACAATTATTACGGTCATTAAAGCAAGTGGAGCTTGTTCAAAAAAAGGAGAAGATCTAATTAATAAAAAAACACCCGCCGTCACCATAGTGGCCGCATGGATTAAGGCGGACACCGGAGTTGGTATTAAAATTTTTCTACACACGATTATTCACATAATAGACAGGACTTTCTCTTCTACTTTACAACTTATTTACTTTTTAAAAAGGGTTTGCATCTTCACCTATTCTCATTCCAACCCGCCTTTAATCCACTCATATACTAAACCCAAAGTTAAAACCCCTAAAAACCCTATCATAACTCAAAAACCAAAAGGAGAAATTTGATTAAAGAGAACACACCAGGGGAAAAGAAAAGATATTTCTAAATCAAAAATTAAAAACAAAATACCGACTAAAAAAAACCGAACTGAAAAAGGACGTCCTGGAATTCCAAAAGGCTCAAAGCCACATTCATAAGCCGAAACTTTCTCTCGATCCGGTTGTTTTACCCCTAAAAAATAAGAAGCACCAGAAAAAAGCGCGGAAAGAACTACACTAAAAACCAATAAAACGAAAAGACCAAAATAATCTAGGATCACCGTAATAACTATTTTTTTTTTAACCCCGCAATGAACTAAAAGATTTTAAAATTATTGTTCCTCTTATTCGATAATACGCAACCATAATGGCTAAACCAATAGCCGACTCCGCCGCCGCGATTGTTAAACCCATAATTGTAAAAATTTGTTCTATTAAAAGGTCTACTTCAATAGAATTAATTAAAAACAAAAAAAAAGCCGCTAATAAAATTAATTCAATAGAGATTATCATTATAATAAAATGCCCTCTATTAAGAACCACTCCCCAGCCCCCCAATAATAATAATATAACGATAACAATTATATACTTATAGTACACTATTTTATTTATCCAATAACTAAAAAGAATGCACTTATTTTTGCGTAAATAAACTATTCCTTAGATAAAGACAATATTCAATTAATATACCGATCTAACGAAACCGCCTCGATTACAATAGGCATAAAAGAATGGTTCGCCCCACAAATTTCTGAACATTGACCGTAAAACGTCCCTGGTCTTTTAATAAAAACCCCAACTTGATTTAGCCGACCCGGAACCGCATCCATTTTCACACCCAATGCAGGAACAGAAAATGCATGTAAAACATCCGCGCCCGTCACTAAAATTCTCACATGTGTATTAATAGGAAGGACTAATCTATTATCTACTTCTAATAGCCTAAAATCACCACTATTTAAATCCGACGTCGGGATCATATAAGAATCAAACTCTAACGTTTCTTCCTGATAATCTGAATATTCATAAGACCAATACCATTGATGCCCGATTGCCTTAATTGTTAAAGCAGGACCCACAACCTCATCCATCAAATACAATAATTTTAAAGAAGGAGAGGCGATAAAAACCAATATTACAGCTGGGATTATAGTCCAGACTATTTCTAATAAAGTTCCGTCAACCAAATCTCTGTCATAATACTTACCATTTAAAGCCTCAACAAGCAACCACAACACTACTATCACAATAACAATCAATAAAAACATAATCTGATCATGAAAAAAAATTATCTCCTCCATCACCGGATCGGCCGCCTCCTGCAAACCCAACTGTCAAGGTTCCGGTATATCCTTCTTTCCACATACATTTACAACATAAAACAAATTATTTAACATTTGCTCTTATTTTTTTTATAATAACCCACTAAAAAAACTATGAACCCCACCAATAAATACAAAGATATAAAAATAATCATACCACATCCACAAAATGCCAATACCAACTCGCCGCCTCAAACCCGACATGTTGACGACAAGTAAATTGATTTAATTTTAATCTAAGCAAACAAACGGTTAAAAAGGTAGTCCCAATTATAACATGAAAACCATGAAACCCAGTCGCCATAAAGAAAGTAGACCCATAAACCGAATCCGAGATAGCAAAAGGGGCCTCAAAATACTCGATTACTTGTAACCCCGTAAATAAAACACCAAGAAAAACAGTTAAAGACAAACCCAAAATTGCCTCTTCTCTCTTTCCACTAACTATAGCGTGATGGGCCCAAGTGACAGTCCCGCCAGAACTTAATAAAACAGCAGTGTTTAACAAAGGAACGGAAAAAGAGTCTAAAGGATGGACCCCTTGAGGAGGTCAAACCACACCCAACTCAACAGCTGGTGCCAGACTACTATGAAAAAAAGCCCAAAAAAAAGAAAAAAAAAAAAGAACTTCCGAGAGTATAAATAAAAGCATCCCATATTTTATCCCTTGTTTAACTATTAAAGAATGATGTCCCTGAAAAGTCGACTCTCTAATAACATCTTGTCATCAAACGAACATAATTATCACAAGTACCAAGAACCCCAAATACATAATTTGACTTAAACCATAATGAAAATACATAACACTACCTGCAGTTATAAAAAAAACCCCCCCCGCCCCCAAACAGGGCCAAGGAGAAGGCTCCACTAAATGATAAGGATGACATAAAACAGTTCGCATCATCAAACTAATAACCAAGCCTCCATAATAAAACTCATTTGAGTTATAGCGCTCATTTTACTAGGTCTTCCCAAAGTCCACAATAGAACCCAAAGAATTAACCAAATTCCAACCAGTGAAGCTGGCACGAGTGTGATTCAAGTCTCCAGCATTCACAGCATTAACATTTTTTCTTTTAATTTTTGGACAATGTAAAAGAGTACTTCTTTTCACCGTCCACCAAGGGCCAGTTCCCTCACCCTCACTATGTTACGACTTACTCTACCTCGAAGATATTAGGAACCCTTTTGAGGGGCAACCAAACAACCTTTCTAAGCAAAGGCGACGGGCAATTTGTACTAACACTGAATAAATTTCATTGAAACGCTCTACTTTTCAATTACTATTAAATCCAACTTTCCGTTATCTTCCAGGCACCTTCCGAACTCTTATTTTTGGGTTTCACATTCAAAGTTTCCCATTGTATAAAAAAATGTAGCGCATCTAATCCCCAAACATTAGGACAATAAGACCTGACTTCATCCAATAGACAAACCACTGGGTTTAATTTGTTTTATGTTTAATACACAAATTGACGACGGCCATGCAATACCTGTCAATAAGGGATTCAAGTTTGGGTAAGGTCTCTCGCGGACTATCGAATTAAACGACACGCTCCTCTAATTAAAACAGTGAACAGCCAAGTTTTTTGAATTTTAATCTTGCGATCGTACTACTCAAGCGGAAAATTTCTTACCTTTTAGAATTGCTTCACATCTTTTTCATTATTTACAGTATGGACTACCAGGGTACCTAATCCTGTTTGCTCCCCATACTCTCGTGTTTTAGCCAACACATTATAATCTTAGAAGTAAATAGTCCTCACGTCTAAAGTTCTTTTTCCTATTTACACATACCACCATTACAGAAAAATTCCATTTACTCTCTTTAATAAGACGGCCTATCACACCCTTTACGCTTTTGCCTATAAGACTAGCCCTTAAGTTTCACCGCGTCTGCTGGCACTTAATTTGACGGACTAGGCAAAGGTGCCCTCTCTGTGTCTTACTTTCGTATATTGCACAAAATTCTTTACTGCTGCCTCGGGGGCCAACGCCCCATTTGAGCTTTCCCCTTGTCTCAGTGAAAATGTGGCTCCTAACTAAAGCCTCGCATCATAAGCAAGGTGGTCCTTTACACCCCCTTCTACCTAATACGACTCCGGCCCAGCCAAACTTGGTCTCCGGGTTTCCTCACCTGTTCGCACTCTATCGTCTAAGTCTGAAGACCAATCTTTAGATACTAGCATGTATTTTGGAGGTCACTTATCTTTTATCTTCCCCAAAACCAAAGGACTTTCGACTCTCAGAATAATCAAACATTTTAATCTGAAAACTAATCTTTAGATAAATAAGTAAATTAAGCCCCCCCTGGGCTAAAGATAACCCCATTCTTTATAGGGTCTATAATTACAGAAGGAAATATTCCAAAAATGAAAACGGCTATTACCAAAGGGGAGATGGCTAATAACTCACGCCTGTTTAAGTCTCTAATAAAAAGAAGATAGTTGGAGGCCGCCCCAAAACTAATTCGATTATATAAATAAAGAGAATACGCCGCAGACCAAACCATGCCCGAAGTAGCTAACACCCCAAGCCCAAAATTATATTCAACAGCAGCTAACAACGAAAAAAACTCTCCAACAAAATTACAACTTAAAGGAATACCCATGTTAGTTAATGATAAAATCAGCATTATACAAACAAAAATGGGCATTGTAAGAGTAACCCCACGATAGTATTTAATAAGACGAGTGTGATGACGCTCATATAAATAAGTAATAGCAATAAAAAGGGCTGAACTAACAAACCCATGCGCTATCATCATAAAAACCGCCGCCACCAGCCCCTCAATTGTGTGGGTAAATAAACCTAAGGGAACTAACCCCATATGTGCCACCGAAGAATAAGCAATAAGCCGCTTAAAGTCCACTTGTCGACAAGTCAGTAAGCCTCCATAAATAACAGCTACAACACCCAACATAACAATAAAGGGAGCAAAATACTCGGAGGCAGCGGGTAAAATCGGCCAAGAAAATCTTAAAAAACCATACCCCCCTAACTTTAATAATATTCCCGCCAATATTACTGAACCAGAAACGGGGGCCTCCACATGAGCTTGGGGTAGTCAAATATGAAATGGTATTTGAGGAATTTTAACCGCTAAACTAAGAAAAAACCCAGCCAGTACCCACTTTTGAGTAGTAACAGGTAATTTTATATTTAATAATACCTGATAATCGGTTGTTCCTGTAACACTATATAATTGAAAGATACCCAAAAGCATAAACACCGACCCCGCGAAAGTATAAAAAAAAAAATAATAAGAGGCACGTACCTTTTCTTCTCTGGAGCCTCAAACACCAATCAAAAGAAACATAGGGATCAATATGCCCTCAAATAAAATATAGAATAGAAGTAAATCAAGCACTAAAAACACTCCAATTAATAAGGCCTCTAAAAACAATAAACATAACAAAAACTCTTTAAATAAATGTTTAATTGACTTTCAACTAATTAAAATACAAATTGGTATCAATAGTGCAGTTAAAATAAAAAAAAACAAAGAGGCCCCATCCAAAGCAAAAAACCCCGGACCCCATTGGAAATTTAAGGCCGGAGAAATGATCCATTCTATTCGATTTATAATTTGAAATTGTCCCTCTAAATCAAAAGCCCCTCATAAAACCAAAGCACTAAGCAAAATCGCCAAAGACCACTCTAACGCAACTCTTTTTAATTTTACACTATCCTCTCTCGAAACCTTCATCACATTAATTATCCCCATAAAAAGCAAAAAAAAAACTAGACTCAATCCGCTTTTTAAACCAAACATTATACACTCTTTACTCGCCCCTGCCACAGCAACAAGTTCACTGTATTGCGGCTTACTCTACCTCGGAGATATTAAGCACCCATTTAGCAGCCAGACGCTAATTATTCCAACAACTAACCCAATAGAAACACAGTCACCCAAACATCCGATATGAACGCATAACTAGCCAACATCTTATCTATTTATTAAGATTTTTTCTCCGAAATTTTTCATTAAAAAAATTTTAAACCAGACCTTCCCCCCCGCAATAAAAACCTTAAACTTTAAGCCCAAAGACTAATCAAAAGACAACACCTCCCAACTAATGTAATACAATTGTGTCCGCCAAATAAATAGTGGCCAATAGACAAAAAACATAAGCCTGAATTACTGCAACAGCTACTTCTAATAGTGTTATAAAAACCATTATTAATAAAGGTAAAACCCCCGCGAGTCCACTTGCAATTAACATATTAAACCCAAACCCTGCTAAAATAGCAAACAATAGATGCCCAGCCGACAAATTAGCCGCCAAACGAACTCCTAATGAAATAGCCCGGGAGGCATAACTTACTGTTTCTATTACTACCAAAAGAGGAGCTAAACCCAAAGGGGCCCCACTCGGCATAAAAACACTAAAAAAATCTCACTCAAATCTCCAAAAACCAGCAAGAGTTACACCTATGATTATTGAAAAAGATAAACCCAATGTAACTACAACATGAACAGTTGGGGTAAAAACATAGGGAAATAGGCCCAACACATTCAAAAATACTATAAAAAAGAAGAGAGAGACAATAAAAGGAAAATACTTTAACCCCTCAGACCCTAAATTATCTTTCACGACACTATGAAGATGATCATAGATTAACTCAATAATAGATTGCCACCTTTTCGGGATTAATTGAATCCCCTTAAATAATAATAAAACCACAACCACTGCTAAGATCATCATCATTGATGAATTAGTCAAGGCGATCAGAGCCACTATTTTAAATTGATCAAAATAAGCACCGTTCATTAATATCTAAAACACAACCCCCAAACAAAGCCAGGCTAAGTCGGAAGACCAATCTTTAGATAAAATTCTTTCGACTCAGTTTTTACCGACTAGTTTGAAAAAAAATATCTTGTCTTTTGACCATGGGCCCTACTTCTGATCCGACTTCTTGTGTTAATACTAGCGCTCCTATCATAGCTACTAAAAGTATAAGACTGGCCAAAATAAATAAATAATAACAAGCTATATACAAAATTCGTCCAATCGCCTCCATATTTTGATACTTCATTAAAAACCAGGGGGTAGCCAAATCTCAAGCCCTTCTTATTTCAGCCCCAAAAAAAGCTCGATGAGTATAAGAGCCACCTATTATTAATCAACTAGAAGCAACTTCTGAAAAAAAAAATGTTCCAATAAGTAACCCAATAGGAACGTAATTTGTCATATCTGCCTCCCCACCCAATCGAAAAGCGGGGGGAAAATCTGTTAAATTCAATAGCATAATTACAAACAAAAATAAAATAGCAATAGCCCCCACATAAATTATTAAAAACATTAAAGCAACAAAAGCTATCCCCAGCCAAAGAAAAAAAACCGCAGAGCCAGTAAAGACAACAACTAACCAAAAAATCGAATGAATGGGATTGAGCGCTGATATTACCATAATTCCAGAACCAACAATTCCAAATCCTAGTATATAAAAAGCCACCCCAATCAGGTTTACTCTTTTTTAAAATAATCCTCCCACAGCCCAATGGGCTAATTGCAACCATAAATTAGGAGAGAACATTGTAAATCCAATGACATACAAACCAGCACCAATTAACAAAGCCTTTCTTAAATTTATTCAGTTTTCTTTTCTTAGCATCTTTGAGCTAATTAAAAGAGAAAAACTAGCTTGAAAATAAATAATTTTGACTATTCTAACATAATAAACACCAGCCACAACAGAACATATCACGGCTAAAAGAAAGACTAAATAATATTGACATACCACCCCAGACAATAAAACCAACCACTTACCTAAAAACCCCACTAAAGGAGGAATCCCAGCGATCGAAAGAAAAGTCAAAGCCAAAGTTAAAGCTAAAACAGGCAATCTCCTGGAAAGCCCACTAAACTCTACAATCAAACTTCTTACGGTGCCTAAAGCTAATATTATAGCAAAAACACAAATAGACATTATTACATATAAAATCATATATGTTAAACTAGCTTGAAGACTCTCAAATGACCCAACCTCTATTCCCCAAAGCACAAATCCCATATGCCCCACCCCACTGTAGGCTAACAACCGTTTAACTTTGGTTTGGTTTAAAGCACCGAGAGCCCCCACAAGCAACGAAAAAAGAGTCCCAACTAATAAAATATTAACCGCCGACCCAATTGAAACCAAAATTGAAAAATAACCAACCTTAGGGACTATAGCCAATAATGCCGTCGCCGTTGTCGGTGCTCCATCATAAACATCCGGCGCCCACATATGAAAAGGAGCAACAGACAACTTAAATAAAAGAGATACCACAATTAACAAACTACCGATAGGAACTCTAATCTCAGAAAAATCAAACCCCGGATTCAATGCTAAATTTATATATGGGATATGAACCCCCCCCGTAAATCCACACAATAAAGCACACCCAAATAAAAATAGACCAGATGAAAGTGCACCTAATACAAAATATTTTAAACCAGCTTCGGCACTTTGCCCAGACCCCCCCTTTTGAGCGACCAAAATAAAAAGGGAAAGAGTGGATAGTTCAATGGCCAAATAAACAGAAAGTCAATTACTAGAAGAAACTAAACAAAGACTTCCTAATGCCACCATTAAGTTTAAAATGGGCAAGTGCGCATTCGCTTGAAAAAAATTTCCAGGCACTCGTTCCCCAAAGAACTTTGGGAAAATTAGCTTTTCCGTGTCCACCATCAATAAAACGGCGATAGAACCTATGATAATAATTAACTTATTAGTTTCAGTTCAACCATTTACGGTCAACAACCCACCCACAGATAATTCAAAAAAAAAATTCGACAAATACTCAAATAAAAAAGAAAGGCCCCCCCCCCATTCACTTATAATTAATAACACTAAAACCGATAGTTTTAAAACAAAACTATTCATACTAATAACCATTAAACCCAACGTCAAAACACCTAATACAAAAAGCTCACTGACCACTCACCCCATAAGCAAAACGACACCCAAACTCCCATTTTTAAGCGGAAGAGATTTTCAACACCACCTCCGTTACAGAGGGGGCCATTTCCACCCCTTACAAATCAATTCCGAAGAACTGAGGGCAGAACCTTCTAAACTCGGCTCGACTTCTGCCGGCTGTACGAGGCCTGCTTCGACGAATGCATTTCGCCTCTCTACTGCTCGGACGACCCCCTCCTCCATATAATGATATGCGCAATAGCAGCAAGAGGGGGTAGAAAGGCACAGGACGAGTCCCCCAGCGACTATTACGACGGACCATTCGCCTCCCATTTTCAAAAAAACAATAGTTGGTTTTCTAATTCCCCCAACAAAGGAACTCAAATAAGAAAATAAGAAAAATAAAAAAGAGAGACCAGCTGCCCAAGTAATATAAAGGGCTCTTCCACTACAAGCGACCCAATTCAAGTAAGAAGAAAAAAGTCCACTATTAAAAATCAAAAAGCTATACGCCCAAATGGACGAAAGGGCAAGCCTCTTAATCAACTTCGGTGAAGTAATGGAAAAACAAATAATATTAATATGCTAAAAAACATAGCCACAACTCCCCCGAGTTTATTCGGTATTGAACGCAAGATTGCATAAGCAAATAAAAAATATCACTCAGGCTGAATGTGCACTGGAGTCACCAATGAGTTGGCTTGAATAAAATTTTCTGGGTCACCTAATAGATTTGGCGCCAGATACACAATAACACTAAAGAGCATAAGCGTAACTGCCATTCCATATGCATCCTTGGATGTATAATAAACATGAAAGACCACATTGTCCACAGGGGACTTAGACCCCACAGGACTATTTGACCCCTCTACATGTAAATACACTATATGAACCCCGGCTAAAACTGCTAAAATAAAGGGAAAGAGAAAATGAAGACTATAAAACCTAGTAAGCGTAGCCCCAGAGACACTAAAACCTCCTCAAACCCATTGCACAATGTCGGTCCCCACATAGGGAAGAGCGGACAATAGATTTGTAATAACTGTAGCCCCCCAAAAAGACATTTGACCTCAAGGTAACACATAACCCATAAAAGCCGTCGCCATCGTCAAAAGAAATATTACGACACCAACTCCCCAAACCGGGCCTTTCGTATAACTCCCATAATACAAACCTCTCCCAATATGAAGATAAAGACACAAAAAAAACAGAGATGCCCCATTAGCATGAAAAGATCTTAATAAAAACCCATAGTTAACATCGCGCATAAAATGTCCCACCGATGCAAAAGCCAAACCAACCTCTGCACAATAATGCATGGACAAAAAACACCCTGTTGCGATTTGCATAGCTAAACATAATCCTAATAAAGAACCAAAATTTCACATATAACTTATATTTGAAGGAGACGATAAATCTACCAAGACACCATTCAACGGAGATAAAAGCGGATTCTCTTTGCGCAGTGGCATAGGAAACTCCCCAGAATTAAACTTCTAACGTTTTTGATAGTAAAAAACAAACTAAACCAATTTATCTAAAGAATAGTCTTCAGACTTAAACCAATTAAATATCTCAAACAACAAATTACAAAATATCTTAAATCGGAGGCGGACCATTTAACCCAAAAAGAACACTAGCCACAAAAGTTACCACCCCCAAACTTAGAGGTAAATACGCCTTTCATAACAAAGCCATAAGCTGATCATACCGAATTCGAGGAAAGGAAGCCCTCACTCAAACAAAGAGTAACATTATAAAAACAGCTTTTAGACCAAACCACCCGGCTCCACCTTTTAAATATTTTACCGGAGAAAGTCACCCCCCAAAAAAAAAGATAGTTGTTAAACAACTCATCAATATAATATGAGCATATTCAGCAAGAAAAAATAAAGCAAAAGACATCGAAGCGTACTCTACGTTATACCCCGACACTAACTCCGACTCTCCTTCTGTTAAATCAAAGGGAGCTCGATTAGTTTCCGCCAAAGCTGAAGCAAAAATCATTATTGTAACAGGAAATAATGGGAAAAAAAACCAAATACCACTTTTTTGCGCTAAAACGATTTCAGTAACACTTAAAGAGCCAACACACAATAGAACCGAAATGAGGATCAACCCAATCGAAACTTCATAACTAATCATTTGAGCCGCTGCCCGAATCGCCCCCAAAAAAGCATATTTCGAATTACTCGCCCACCCGGACATTAATATCGCATAGACACTTATCGAAGAAACAGCCAAAATATACAAAACCCCTATTTTTAAATCACTTATTAAAACCCCTCTATCATAAGGTACAACCCCTCAAACAATTAAAGCCAAGGCAAAAGAGACTACTGGGGCCGCTATATAAATAAATAAATTAGTTTGATGCGGAATCACCATCTCTTTGGTAAATAATTTTATGCCATCCGCAAAAGGCTGAGCTAACCCACTAACTCCCACTACATTTGGCCCCTTTCTAGCCTGCATATATCCTAAAACCTTTCGTTCGGCTAAAGTTAAATAAGCTACTGTGATAAGCAATGGAACTACGACCATTAATATTTTTAAAAGTAAATGAACTATTACCACGAACATTTTAAAGTTGATTATTCAAACCCACTTTAAAAAATCTCACAATCAAAGTTTACTTTAATTTATAAAGTAGAATCACAAAAAGTCTCGGAGGTTCCAATAATGAAAGCATTCTAATTTCGATCAATTTTTAAACTCTAACCTCATACTCTTAAACTTAATAAACCAATCTATTAAATTTAGTTACTTACCTCCAATTTTGTTACCTGCGGATAAACTTCTTATTTTTAAAACTCTTATTAAATAAAAATAGACTTTCAACTATTCAAAGCCCTCCCAGCATACAGTGACTCAATAATTCTAATTAATTACTTAGACGAAAGGGCCCAACATTTACCCTCCATAGCATCCGGCAACCAAGTATGCAACCCCAACTGTGCAGACTTTCCAACCGCCCCCACAAACAATAGCAAACAAATTAGAGTAATGTCGCTAGATGGGGCAGAAACAACAACCATATTAAACACAGAAGAAAACTCTAAAGACCCAAAACGATCCAAAATACCAAACATAGCTAAAACCAACCCCATATCCCCCACTCGATTGACTAACATGGCTTTTATGGCCGCTTTGTTTGCTTCAACTCTAGTTAATCAAAAGTTTATTAAGAGATAAGAACATAAACCAACCCCCTCCCAACCGATAAACAATTGTACATAATTGTCGCTGCTGACCAATACAACCATCAAAAATGTAAAGAGAGACAAATAAGACATAAAGCGAGGAATATGAGGGTCCCCTGCCATATATGCCGTAGAAAAGATATGAACTAAAGTAGAGACTGTTGTAACAACAAGTAACATAATCGCAACCAAACTATCAAATTGTAAGCCAAAATAAACAGTCAATAGATCAGAATCTAACCACCTTCATAATTTTATATGTGTCGTAGAAAAACTTAAAATTACTTCATAAAATACCAAAACAGATCAAGATAAACTTATAATCAAACAGCTTGAAGTTAAAATTCCAGCACCTTTTTCTCCTAATTTTCTTCCTCCGACACCGGCAACAAGGGCGCCCACCACTAAAAGAAACAAGATACAAGTATACACCCTAAACCTTTGTTTCTCGTAATTCTGGCAAGCTAGACACAATATGACCAGTTATCTCTAACATTATCATGTCTAACTCCTGGGGCGTTAGTAGGCTATTATTTACTACCCCTGAGATTATGGCTCCACTTAATGCATCGAATAAGACGTAGATATTTTCAAAGGGG